TATTTGGAAGAACCAGATTTTCGTCGATCCGTAATCAAAGGATCTATGCGCGCTCAAAGGCGTAAATTGGTTATTTGGGGACCGTATCAAAGAAATCCTCATTCCCCGCTTTTTTTGGAAAAAAGGGAAGATTTTCCTTTTCCTATATCCGACCTAATCAAAATTTTTTTTTATATTAAAGATTGGTTGGGTAAAAAGTCAGAATTCGAAATTTTAAATAAAAAATCCCCCCCCAAAAAAAACAATCAGGAAGACGTAATGGAATTCTGGGACAACATTCCACATGGACACAAAGCAAGAGGTATTCTGTTACTAGCTCAATCAATTTTTAGAAAATATATTAAATTACCTTTATTGATAATAGCTAAGAATATTGTCCGTATTTTATTATGGCAATCTCCGGAATGGTATGAGGATTTCCAAGATTGGAATAGAGAAATTTATCTAAAATGCAGCTCTAATGGTCTTCAATTCTCTAAAACAGACTTTCCAAAAAATTGGTTAAGAGAAGGTTTTCAGATCAAAATCCTATATCCTTTTCATTTGAAACCTTGGCACAGATCTAAGCTAGGACTCTATGATTCTGATAGAGATCTAAAGCAACAAGAGGATTTTGATTCTTGTTTTTTAACAATTTGGGGAATGCAAACGGAATATCCTTTTGGTCCTCCTCGAAAAACAGCTTCCTTTTTTGAACCCATTTTTAAAGATATAGACTATAAAGTCGAAATCAGAAAATTAAATTTTAGAGTTCGAAGAATTTTCAAAAAAATAAAAAAGAAAGAAGCAAAAGCATTTTTCTTTATAAAACAAATAATAAAAGAACTTTTAAAAGGAAATAAAATTCCATTATTTATACCGAGAAAAATATATGAATCAAGTGAAACTCAAACAGAAAAGGATTCCATAATAAGCAATCAGATAATTCATGAATCACTTAGTCAAATTCGATCTACAGGTTGGACAAATTATTCACAGGCAGAAGAAGAAATGAAACATAGGATTGATAGAAGAAACACAATCCGAAATGAAATAGAAATAATGAAAAAAAATAAAAAAAAAGTAACGCCAGGAATCAAAAAAAAGAAAAATAATAATGCAGAATCATCCCCAAAAATTTTGAGAATATTAAAAATAAAAAATATTGAATTAATAGTTAAATTTTTCATTGAAAAAATATACATAGATATCTTTCTATGTATCATTAATATGCGCAGAATCCCTCTACAACTTTTTATCGAATCAACAAAAAAAATTCTTGATAATGATAAATACATTAACAATAATGAAACAAATAAAGAAAGGATTAATAAAACAAAACACAATAAAATTGACTTTATTTTGTCTATGACTATAAAAAGGGCTTTTGATAATCTTAGAAATAGTAAGCGGAAGTCAGATATTTTTTTTGATTTATCTTACTTGTCACAAAAATATGTATTTTTCAAATTATCACAAACCCAGATTATTAACTTCAATAAGTTAAGAACTATTCTTCGATATAATGGACCGTCTTTTTTTCTTAAGACTGAAATAAAGGATTTTTTTGGAAGACAAGGGATATTTCATTCCGAATTAAGACATAATAAACTTCCAAATTATGATTATGGAATGAATCTATGGAAAAACTGGTTAAGAGGTCATTATCAATACGATTTATCTCAGATTACATCGTCTAGATTAATCCCCAAAAAATGGCGAAATAGAATCAACCAATGCCATACGTCTCAAAATAAAGATTTAAACAAAAGGTATTCCTATGAAAAAGACCAATTACTTGATTCAAAAAAAAAACAAAATTCGAAAGTCTATTTATTACCAAATAAAGAGGAGAATTTTCAAAAAAACTATAGATATGATCTTTTATCATATAAATATATTCATTCTGAAACTAAGAATAACTACTATATTTATAGATCATCATTAGAAACAAATAATAACCAAGAAAATTCCACCATAAATAAAGAAAAATTTTTTAACATACTCAAAAATATTCCTAGCAAGAATTATCTAGGAAAAAGCGATATTATATATATGGAAAAAAATAAAGATAGAAAATTTTTGTATAAAATTAATAAAAATATTAAGGTTGAACCTAATAAGGACCAAATAAAGGATAAAATTCATAATAATGGTCTTTTTTATCTTCCGATTGATTCAAATTCGGAAATAAATTACAAAAAGGTATTTTTTGATTGGATGGGAATGAATGAAAAAATCTTAATCTTAAATTGCCTCATATCGAATCCGAAAGTTTTTTTCTTTCCAAAGTTTGCGATACTTTATCATAAATATAAAGAGAAACCTTGGTTTATCCCAAGCAAATTACTTCTTTTTAATTTGAATATCAATCCCAATTTTAGTGAAAATCAAAATATCAACGGAAAGCAAGAAAAGGATTTTTTAAATTTTAGCCCATCAAATTCAAAACAATATTTTGAATTAAATAATCAAAACAAAATTGAAGAATATTTTTTAGAATCCATCGAAAAACTAAAAA